TTAAAAATAAGCTAAACTAAGCTTTTGGGTTCATACCCCAAATATAAAGGAATACCTTTTTTTTAAAAAAAAATAAAGTGCCTGATTAAAGGATTATTCTGATAGGATAAATTAAGTAATTATTTTACCTTTATTATATTTTATAGAATTAAACTATATCTAATAATATCAAAAACTATTGTGCATCTTACACTAAAATATATAATTTGAATTTTAAATTCTCAAAAGAAATAATTTTAATTTCTTATTTTAAATTTTTTTTTTATTTAATTCTAATAAAATATTTTTTCTTTTTATTTTATTTTTTAGAACCTTAATTTCTATTTCCTCTAATTCATGATTTGGGTGTTGAATTGGGTTAGAAATTAATCTTTTAAGATTTATCCCCCTAATTTCTAACTCTAATAATTTATTAACTACAGAAGCATCATTAAAATATTTTTTAACTCAATCTATTGCTTCTATTAATTTTTTATTTACAATTTTAATTAAAATAATTTTTATAAAAAATTTTGAAATAAATAATTTTATTTCTATTATAATAAATTCCTCCATACTTATAAAAATAGGAAGAGCCCCCTTTCATTTTTGATTCCCTAACATTATCGAAGGATTATCTTGATTTAATAGTTTTATTTTAATAACTTGACAAAAAATTACCCCTATAATTATTTTATCTTATTACTTAAATAAAAATTTTATTATTATTATTATTATTTTAAATATTATAATTGGAGCTATTGGAGGATTAAATCAAACTTCTTTACGTAAATTAATAGCTTTTTCATCTATTAATAATTTAGGATGAATGTTATCATCTCTTATGATTAGAGAAACATTATGATTTTTTTATATTTTTATATATTCATTTATAATTAGAATTATATGTTTTTTATTTTATATTTTAAATATATATTTTATTAATCAATTATTTATTAATAATATAAATTTTTTTATTAAAATTAATCTATTAATTAATTTTCTTTCATTAGGAGGATTACCCCCATTTATTGGATTTTTTCCAAAATGAATTATTATTAATTTTTTAATTAATAATAATATATATTTACTAACTTTTATTTTTATTATAATAAGATTAATCATATTATTTTTTTATATTCGTATTAGTTATTCTGCTTTTATATTTAATTATTTAAAAATAAAATGATTTAAAATTTTTATTAAAAATAATTATTTCTTATTAATTAATTTTTTTTCTTTTATTTCTTTAACAGGAATAATTTTTAGAACTTTTTTTTTTTATTAAGGTTTTAAGTTAAAGTAAACTAATAATCTTCAAAATTATTTATAAAGAAATATTCTTTAAGCCTTAATAGAAATTTCTATTCCTTAAAATTTGCAATTTTATATCATTAATGAATATAAAGCTTATTATAATAAAAGAGAATTTTCTCGTTAATAAATTTACAATTTATCGCTTAAATCTCAGCCATTTTATTTTTTTTTTTAAAAAGCGAAAATGACTTTATTCAACAAATCATAAAGATATTGGAACATTATATTTTATTTTTGGAATTTGAGCTGGAATAGTAGGAACTTCATTAAGATTATTAATTCGAGCTGAATTAGGAAATCCAGGATCTTTAATTGGAGATGATCAAATTTATAATACAATTGTTACAGCACATGCTTTTATTATAATTTTTTTTATGGTAATACCTATTATAATTGGAGGATTTGGAAACTGATTAGTACCTTTAATATTAGGGGCCCCAGATATAGCATTCCCTCGAATAAATAATATAAGTTTTTGACTTCTTCCCCCCTCATTAACTTTATTAATTTCAAGAAGAATTGTAGAAAATGGAGCAGGAACAGGATGAACAGTTTATCCCCCACTTTCATCTAATATTGCACATGGAGGAAGATCAGTAGATCTTGCTATTTTTTCTCTTCATTTAGCTGGTATTTCCTCTATTTTAGGAGCTATTAATTTTATTACTACAATTATTAATATACGATTAAATAATTTATCTTTTGATCAAATACCTTTATTTGTTTGAGCTGTTGGAATTACTGCATTTTTATTATTATTATCTTTACCAGTTTTAGCTGGAGCTATTACTATACTCTTAACAGATCGAAATTTAAATACATCTTTTTTTGACCCTGCAGGAGGAGGAGATCCTATTTTATATCAACATTTATTTTGATTTTTTGGTCATCCAGAAGTATATATTTTAATTCTACCTGGATTTGGAATAATTTCTCATATTATTTCACAAGAAAGAGGAAAAAAAGAAACATTTGGTTGTTTAGGAATAATTTATGCTATATTAGCAATTGGTTTATTAGGATTTATTGTTTGAGCTCATCATATATTTACAGTAGGAATAGATATTGATACCCGGGCATATTTCACTTCAGCAACAATAATTATTGCTGTACCAACAGGAATTAAAATTTTTAGTTGATTAGCCACTTTTCATGGAACACAAATTAATTATTCACCTTCTATTTTATGAAGATTAGGGTTTGTATTTTTATTTACTGTAGGAGGATTAACAGGGGTAATTTTATCAAATTCATCTATTGATATTACCCTACATGATACATATTATGTGGTCGCTCATTTCCATTATGTATTATCCATAGGGGCAGTATTTGCTATTTTAGGGGGATTTATTCATTGATATCCATTATTTACAGGATTATCTTTAAATCCATATTTATTAAAAATTCAATTTTTTGTTATATTTATTGGAGTAAATTTAACTTTTTTCCCTCAACATTTTTTAGGGTTAGCTGGAATACCACGACGATATTCAGACTATCCCGACTCTTATATTTCATGAAATATTATCTCATCTTTAGGATCTTATATTTCTTTATTAGCTATTATATTTATATTAATTATTATTTGAGAATCTTTAATTAATCATCGAATTGCATTATTTACATTAAATTTATCATCTTCAATTGAGTGATATCAAAATTTACCTCCAGCTGAGCATTCATATAGTGAATTACCTATTTTAAGAAATTCATTCTAATATGGCAGACTATATGTAATGGATTTAAACCCCATTTATAAAGGATTATCCTTTTTTTAGAAATTGCAACATGATCTAATCTTAATTTACAAAATGGAGCTTCTCCTTTAATAGAACAAATTATTTTTTTCCATGATCATACTTTAGTTATTCTTATTATAATTACAATTTTAGTAGGATATTTAATATCAAGACTTTTATTTAATAAATATATTAATCGATTTTTATTAGAAGGTCAAATAATTGAATTAATTTGAACTATTTTACCAGCAATTACATTAATTTTTATTGCTTTACCTTCATTACGATTATTATATTTATTAGATGAATTAAATAATCCTTTAATTACTTTAAAATCAATCGGTCATCAATGATATTGAAGCTATGAATATTCAGATTTTCATAATATTGAATTTGATTCTTATATAATCCCCTCAAATGAATTATCTAATAACGGATTTCGTTTATTAGATGTTGATAATCGAATTGTATTACCTATAAATAATCAAATTCGTATTTTAGTAACTGCTACAGATGTTATTCATTCATGAACTGTACCTTCATTAGGTGTAAAAGTAGATGCTAACCCAGGACGTCTTAATCAAACTAATTTTTTTATTAATCGTCCAGGTATTTTTTATGGACAATGTTCAGAAATTTGTGGAGCAAATCATAGATTTATACCTATTGTAATTGAAAGAATTTCAATTAAAAATTTTATTAATTGAATTAATAATTATTCTTCATTAGATGACTGAAAACGCAAGTATTGGTCTCTTAAACCACTTTATAGTAAATTAGCAATTACTTCTAATGAATAAATTTATTATTTTATAAAAGAATTAGTTAAATTTATAACATAAATATGTCAAATTTAAATTATTACTTTATAATGTAATATTCTTTTATTCCACAAATAATACCAATTAATTGATTAATTTCTTTTTTTTTTTTTTTATTAATTTATTTAATTTTTAATATTATAAATTATTACATTTTTAATAAAAAAATTACAAATAAAAATAATAATTTAAATATTAAATTAAAAAATTTAAATTGAAAATGATAAGCAATTTATTTTCAATTTTTGACCCCTCAACTAATTTATTTAATATTCCTTTTAATTGAATTAGAACTATTTTAGGAATTTATTTTATTCCATATTCATTTTGATTAATCCCTAATCGACATTTTTATCTTTGAAATTTTATTTTATTAAAACTTCACAATGAATTTAAAACATTATTAAAAAATAATTATTTTCAAGGATCTACTTTTATTTTTATTTCTATATTTTCTTTTATTTTATTTAATAATTTTTTAGGGTTATTTCCATATATTTTTACTAGAACAAGTCATTTAACCTTATCTTTATCAATTTCACTACCATTATGATTAAGATTTATAATTTATGGATGAATTAATAATTCTCAACATATATTTATTCATATAATTCCCCAAGGAACTCCTTCTATTTTAATACCTTTTATAGTGTTAATTGAAACTATTAGAAATATTATTCGACCTGGAACTTTAGCTGTTCGATTAACTGCAAATATAATTGCAGGACATTTATTAATAACTCTTTTAAGAGGAACAGGACCAAGAATAAATAATTATTTTATTATTATTTTAATTATTATTCAAATTTTATTATTAATTTTAGAATCAGCAGTTGCAGTAATTCAATCTTATGTTATTGCAATTTTAAGAACATTATATTCTAGAGAAGTAAATTAATGAAAACAAATTTTAATCACCCATTTCACTTAGTAGATTATAGTCCATGACCTTTAACAGGAGCTATTGGAGTAATAGTTCTTGTTACTGGAATAGTAAAGTGATTTCATAATTTTAATATAAATTTATTAATCTTAGGTTATTTAATTATTATTTTAACAATATATCAATGATGACGAGATATTTGCCGTGAAGGAACTCTTCAAGGTAAACACACTATTTTAGTTACAAAAGGACTTCGTTGAGGTATAATTTTATTTATTGTATCTGAAATTTTTTTTTTTATTTCTTTTTTTTGAGCTTTTTTTCATAGTAGATTAGCACCTAATATTGAAATTGGAGCCATTTGACCCCCTACAAGTATTATCCCATTTAATCCATTTCAAATTCCATTATTAAATACAATTATTTTAATTAGATCAGGAGTATCAGTAACATGAGCTCATCATGCTATTATAGAAAACAATAATTCTCAAATAACCCAAGGATTATTTATTACAATTATCTTAGGAATTTATTTTACTATTTTACAAGCTTATGAATATTTTGAAGCTCCTTTTACCATTGCAGATAGAATTTATGGGTCTACATTTTTTGTAGCAACAGGATTTCATGGTCTTCATGTAATTATTGGAACTTTATTTTTATTAATTTGCTTAATTCGACATTTAAATAATCATTTTTCTAGAAATCACCACTTTGGGTTTGAAGCAGCAGCTTGATATTGACATTTTGTAGATGTAGTATGATTATTCCTATACATTTCAATTTATTGATGAGGAAACTAATTATTTATATAATATATTTAGTATATTTGACTTCCAATCAAAAAGTTTAATAATTTTTAATGTAAATAATCATCTTAATAATAAATATTTTTATAATTATTATATTAATCTCAAATATTATAATATTTTTATCCATTATTCTATCTAAAAAAACTTTCTCTGACCGAGAAAAATGCTCCCCCTTTGAATGTGGATTTGACCCTAAATCATCTGCTCGAATTCCATTTTCTTTACATTTTTTTTTAATTACTGTTATTTTCTTAATTTTTGATGTAGAAATTGCTCTTATCTTCCCTATTATTCCTTTATTTAAATTAGTAAATTTTATTTTTTGAGTAAAAATTAGATTTTTCTTTATTTGTATTTTATTAATTGGTTTATATCATGAATGAAATCAAAATATATTAAATTGAACTAATTAAATAAATTTAGGATTATAGTTTAAATATAAAACATTTGATTTGCATTCAAAAAATATTATTATTATAATAATTTATCTTAAATAAGAAGCAATTATTGCATTTAATTTCGACTTAAAAGAAAGAGTTAATAAACTCCTTATTTAAAATATACTTAATTGAAACCAAAGCAGAGGTATATCACTGTTAATGATAAAATTGAATAAAATTCCAATTAAATAGAAATATAAAGATTAAAACTAAGCTGCTAACTTAATTTTTAGTGGTTAAATTCCATTAATATTTCTATTTATATAGTTTAAATAAAACTTTACATTTTCATTGTAAAAATAAAATATTTTTTTTATAAATATAAATTATTTAAAGATAAATTTATCTCCTTAATATCTTCAATATTATACTCTTAATTATAAGCTATTTAAATTTTAATTATTAAATAATAATAAAAATAAAATAATTATTATTCAAATAACAAATCTAAATAAATAAATTTTAAAATTATTAATTTGGTAAATGTTATAAAAAACAGAATATTTTTTCAAAATTTTAAATATTCCAAATCCTCTGTAAAATTCTCTTCATCCTAAATCAATATTTTTTAATAAATTTTGACCAAAATTTAAAAAATAATAACTTAAACCATAGGTTGATAAATTAGGTATAAATCATATAATTCTTAAAAAATTTCTTAAATTATAAGTTATAATAAACTTATTAACAGAATAAATTTTTATATTTCTAATTAAATAACCTATTAAACCACCAATTAATCTAACATAAATCACTATTATTTTTAAATTAAAAGGTAAATAAATTATATAAGGATATGAAAAAATTATTCATCTTAAAAATCTACCTCTAATAATTCTTATTAATAATAAAACAAATATTCTTTTTAATATAGTATAATCTTCATCATATAAATTATAAATTCTTATTAAATTATAATCATTTACTATTAAATATATTAATAAACGAAATCTATAAAATATAGTTAATCCTGTTGAAAAATAATATAAAAAAAAAATTATTAAATTTAAATTTCTAAATCTAACTATTTCTAAAATTAAATCTTTAGAATAAAACCCAGCTAAAAAAGGAATTCCACATAAAGCTATATTAGAAATATTTATACATAAGGAAGTTAATGGAATATATAATCTAATTCCTCCTATAAAACGAATATCTTGTATATCATTTATTATATGAATAATAACTCCTGCACATATAAATAATAAAGCTTTAAATATAGCGTGAGTTAATAAATGAAAAAAAGCTAAATCAGGTAATCCTATACTTAAAATTCTTATTATTAAACCTAATTGTCTTAAAGTTGATAAAGCAATAATTTTTTTTAAATCAAATTCATAATTAGCTGAAATACCAGCTATAAATATTGTTAAACCTGACAATAATAATAATAATTTTAAAAAAAATATGTCCATTAATAATAAATTAAATCGAATTAATAAATAAACCCCAGCTGTCACTAAAGTAGAAGAATGAACTAATGCAGAAACAGGAGTTGGAGCAGCTATAGCTGCAGGTAATCAAGAACTAAAAGGAATTTGAGCACTTTTAGTTATCGCAGCTATAATAATTAAAGCTCCAATAATATTTATTTCTCAATCATTTTTTATAAATTCCAAATAAAAAATATAATTTCAACTCCCATAATTTAATATTCAAGAAATAACTATTAAAATAAAAACATCCCCAATTCGATTTCTTAAAGCAGTTAATATTCCAGCATTATAAGACTTTAAATTTTGATAATAAATCACTAAACAATAAGATACTAATCCTAATCCATCTCAACCTAATAAAATTCTAATAATATTTGGACTAATAATTAATAATATTATAGAAAAAACAAATAATAAAACTAAAATAATAAATCGTATTAAATTTAATTCAGATCTTATATATCTTTTTCTATAATAAATAACAACAGAAGAAATTAAAAAAACAAATATTATAAACAATAACGATATTCAATCCAATAAAATAGATATAATAATTGAAATTGAATTAAAAGAAATAATTTCTCATTCTAACAAAATAACTATATTATTTATAATAAAATATATTATAAAAAAAAAATTTAATATTCTTATTAAAAATAAAAAAATAAACGAAATAAAACAAATTGAATATTTTATATAATTAATAATTTAAAATGAATTTATTTCATATTTTTGACACCACAAATCAATATTTTTTTTTAAATTATTTAAATAAAATCAAATTATTCTATAATCAATCTTTAAAACTAAAATATTTAAAGGCAATCAATGTAATATTAATATTAAATATTCTCGTGAAACACCTGTATAATATCTATAAATACCCGAATAATATTTACCATGTTGAACAAATGAATATAAATATAATCTATAACCTGCACTAAAAAAAGAAATTAATATTAATATAAATATAGAAATTCAAGATCATCTTATTAATCTATTAATTAAACTAATTTCACCTATAAGATTTAATCTTGGAGGAGCTGCTATATTAGAAGATATTAAAAGAAATCATCATAATCTTATTGAAGGTATAAAATTTATCATCCCTTTATTAATATATAATCTTCGTCTATGTAAACGCTCATATCTAATATTAGCTAAACAAAATATTCCAGAAGAACATAAACCATGTCCAATTATTAAAATATATGATCCAATAAAACCTCAATAATTTATTACTATAATACCTCTAATTACAATTCTTATATGAGCTACTGAAGAATAAGCAATTAATGATTTAATATCAACCTGACAAAAACATTTTAATCTAATATAAAATCCACCAATTAATCTAATAACTACTCTAATATAATTTAATTTTATATTAATTTCTTGTAAAAAAATTAATAAACGTAATAACCCATACCCCCCCAATTTTAATATAATTCCAGCTAAAATTATAGAACCAGAAACAGGAGCTTCTACATGAGCTTTAGGTAATCATAAATGAACAAAATATATAGGTATTTTAACTAAAAAAGCTAAAATCATAGAAAAGTATAATATAAATATATTTAAATTAAAGAATTTTAAAAAATAAATTATTATATTATTTATTTCATTAAAAACATAAAAAATCCCTATTAATAATGGTAATGAAACAAATAATGTATAAAATAATAAATATATTCCTGCTTGAATTCGTTCAGGTTGATACCCCCACCCAATAATTAATATTAATGTAGGAATTAAACTCCCCTCAAAAAATAAATAAAATATAAATATATTTATTGTTCTAAATGTTATATATAATATAATTAATAAAAAAATAATATTAAATAAAAAAAAACTTACATAAAAATTAATTTTATTTAAATTTTCTCTAGCTATAATTATTAAAATAGAAATCCAAATTCTTAATATAATTAAACCATAAGATATAATATCACAAGATATTATATATCTTATATTACAAAATAAATTTAATCTTATTCTTAAATTTATAAATAAAAATATTAATAAAAATAATATTATTTGAACCATTCAAAATATATTTTTTATAAAACAAAAAGGAATTATAAAAATTATTATAATTAAAAATTTTATCATTAAATTTAAATAATCTTTATATTTTATAATAAATTAAATCTTTGAAAGTAATCATTTCCATGAGTTCGAATTATAGAAACTAAAATAGATAAACCTAAAGCACCTTCACAAACAGAAAAAACTAAAAAAACTATTAATATATATATATCATAATCAATAGATCTTAAATAAACTAATAAAAAAAAAAACACTCTTAAAACAATAAACTCTAATCTCAATAAAATAATCAATAAATGTTTATGTTTAGAAATAAAAATTAAATTACCTAAAATAAATATCATAATAAAAACAATTCATATATTTAAAATTATCATTTGTTTGTTTTTATAGTTTAAAAAAATATTGGTCTTGTAAATCAAAGTTAAGTTATTTACTTTAAAAACTTCAAAGAAAAAGAATTTCTTTATCAATAATCTCCAAAATTATTATTTTAATTAAACTATTCTTTGATTTGAAATATTAAAAATAATTTTTTCATTAATATTAATCATAATCTCATTTTTTATATTATTCTTAAATAACCCATTATCAATAGGATTAATAATTTTAATCCAAACTTTATTAACTTGTTTATTATCTGGTATAATAATTAAAACATATTGATTTTCATATATTTTATTTTTAACTTTTTTAGGAGGATTATTAGTTTTATTTATTTATGTATCAAGAATTGCTTCAAATGAAATATTTAAACCTATAATTAACTTTAAAAAAATCTGTTATTTTAGATTAATTATAATTATAATAATTCAATATATGTATATAAACAATATTTTATGAATAAATTTCTCTATAAATGCAGATATAAATAATTTTAATGAAATAATTTTATTTTTTAATAATGAAAATAAAATTAATTTAAGTAAATTATACAATAATCAAACATTTTTAATTATAATAATATTAGTAATTTATTTATTTATTACTTTAATTGCAGTAGTAAAAATTACTAATATTTTCTATGGCCCAATTCGATCATCACTAAATTAAACAAAAAAAAATGATAAATAAATTTGTAACAATTCGAAAAACTCATCCTATTTTAAAAATTATTAATGGATCATTAATTGATCTACCTTCACCCTCTAATATTTCAGCTTGATGAAATTTTGGATCATTATTAGCTTTATGTTTAATTGTCCAAATTTTAACAGGATTATTTTTAACAATATATTATACAGCAAATATTGAAATAGCATTTTATAGAGTAAATTATATTTGTCGAAATGTAAACTATGGTTGATTAATTCGAACTCTTCATGCAAACGGAGCTTCTTTTTTTTTTATTTGTATTTATTTACATATTGGACGTGGAATTTATTATGAATCTTTCAATTTAAAATATACATGAATAGTAGGAGTAATTATTTTATTTTTACTAATAGCAACTGCATTTATAGGATATGTATTACCTTGAGGTCAAATATCATTTTGAGGGGCAACTGTTATTACTAATCTTTTATCAGCTATTCCTTATTTAGGAACACTATTAGTAAATTGAATTTGAGGGGGATTTGCAGTAGATAATGCAACCTTAACTCGTTTTTATACTTTTCACTTCTTATTACCTTTTATTATCTTAATAATAACAATAATTCACTTATTATTTTTACATCAAACAGGATCAAATAACCCATTAGGATTAAATAGAAACCTAGATAAAATTCCTTTTCATCCATTTTTTACATTTAAAGATTTAATTGGATTCATTATTATATTATTTTTATTAACTATTTTAACTTTAACAAATCCTTATTTATTAGGAGATCCTGATAATTTCATCCCAGCTAATCCTTTAGTAACTCCAGTGCATATTCAACCAGAATGATATTTTTTATTTGCTTATGCTATTTTACGCTCAATTCCTAATAAATTAGGGGGAGTTATTGCATTAGTAATATCTATCTTAATTTTAATTATTTTACCATTTACTTTTAACAAAAAAATTCAAGGAATTCAATTTTACCCTATTAATCAATTTTTTTTTTGATCAATAGTAACAATTGTTATTTTATTAACTTGGATTGGAGCACGACCTGTAGAAGACCCTTATATTATTACAGGTCAACTTTTAACAATTTTTTATTTCTCTTATTTTATTATTAACCCTATTATAAATAAATATTGAGATAATTTATTATTTAATTAAAAAAAAAATTAATGAGCTTGTAATAAGCATTTGTTTTGAAAACTTAAGAAAGAAATTTGTTTCTATTAATTTATACTAAAAAAAATTAAATTATAATAAAAAAATTTTAAACCCTAAAAAAAATAATAAAAAATTTAAAGAAATCGGTAAATATCTTTTTCAAGCTAAATATATTAATTTATCATAACGATATCGAGGTAAAGTTCCTCGAATTCAAATAAATAAAAAAGAAATAAATGTTAATTTTAAATAAAATATAAATCTTAAATCAAACCCCCCTAAATAAATTAAAACAAATAATATTCTTATAAATAAAATACTAGAATATTCTGCTAAAAAAATCAAAGCAAATCCCCCTCTTCTATATTCAATATTAAATCCTGAAACTAACTCACTTTCCCCCTCAGCAAAATCAAAGGGAGTACGATTAGTTTCAGCTAATCTAGAACTAATTCAACACATTCTTAAAGGCAATATTAAAATAATAAACCATATAATTTCTTGATAAAAAAAAAAATTCAATATATTAAAATCTATAATTATGACAATTCTAGATATTAAAATTAAAGCTAATCTAACTTCATAAGAAATAGTTTGAGCTACTGCTCGTAGCCCTCCTAATAATGCATAATTAGAGTTAGAAGATCACCCAGCAACTATTACAGTATATACACCTAAACTAGTACAACATAAAAAAAATAAAATCCCTAAATTAAAACTAATTAAATTAAAATAATAAGGAATTAATATTCAAATTATTAAAGATAAAATAAATCTAATAACAGGAGAAAAATAATAACTAATATAATTAGAAAAATTAGGATAAGTTTGTTCTTTAGTAAATAATTTAATAGCATCTGAAAAAGGTTGTAAAATACCAATAAATCCTACTTTATTAGGACCTTTACGAATTTGAATATAACCTAATACTTTACGTTCTAATAAAGTTAAATAAGCAACTCCAATTAAAACCCCAATAATTAAAATTAACAAACCAATTATAATTAAATATATATCAAATATAAACATTTACTATCTATATAATTAAATTATATATTTATGAATTCTAAAATCATTACATTTTTCTGCCAAAATAGTATTCTAATATATATATATATATATATATATATATATAATATTTATTTATTATTATTAATTTTCAATTTAATATTATAAATATAAAAATTTATTAAAATTCATTAAAATAAATTTAATTTAAATATTTAATCCTTTCGTACTAAAATATTTTAATTTTTAAAAGATAGAAACCAACCTGGCTTACACCGGTTTGAACTCAGATCATGTAAGATTTTAATGATCGAACAGATCAAAAATTTTAAACTTCTGCATTTAAATTTTATCTTAATCCAACATCGAGGTCGCAAACTCTTTTTCTTATATGAACTAAAAAAAAAAATTACGCTGTTATCCCTAAGGTAATTTTTTCTTTTAATCATTAATAATGGATCATTTAATCATTTATATATGTTTATATATAAAAAAAGTTCTATTTATTTTTTTGTCACCCCAACAAAATAAATAAATTAATTTTAATTTTTTTTATAATAAATAACCTTAATTAATTTATTTATAAAACTCTATAGGGTCTTCTCGTCTTTTTAATTTATTTTAACTTTTTAATTAAAAAATTAAATTCTATATTTAATTAAGAGACAGATTATATCTCATCCAATCTTTCATACAAGTCATCAATTAAATGACTAATGATTATGCTACCTTTGTACAGTCAAAATACTGCAGCCCTTCAATTTATAAAAATCAGTGGGCAGATTAGACTTTATATTATTTCCAAAAAGACATGTTTTTGATAAACAAGTGAATATAAATTTTTGCCGAATTCCTTTTAATTAATTTTATTAAAAAATTAATTTTTAATTTTAATTTATATACTAATTTTATCATTATAACTATTATTTTCTAATTAAAAAATTTTTTTTTATAAAAATATAAAATTAAATTAAATTTTATTTTAAATGAAATTATTTATAATAAATTAAAATTTTTTAACAATATAAATCATAAAAATTTCAAATCAAATTAAAATATCTTTATATATAATTTAAATTAAAGCTTATCCCTTAAAATATAAAATTAATTTTAAAAAATAATTAATTAATTAATTATTTTTTTTTAATTAATATAAAATTAAATTTTTTTCTAAAAAAACTAGATATATTTAAAAACGATTAACATTTCATTTCCAATTAATTATTTAAAATATTTATGCTACAATAACTTTAATAATTAATTATCTCTTTTAAATTCGAGAATTTTTTTTTTATAAATATTTTTTAATAAACTCTGATACACAAGATACATTAAATTAAAATTACTTTATTATAATTTTATATTTCACTTATTTCAAAATTCTTTTACAATACTATTTTACTTTAAATTATTTTATTTTTTCTATAAAAATACTTTAACCCCCATTAAATATTTTTATTTAAAAATTTTTTTATTAAAATTATAAATTTATTAATTTTCCCCCTCAAATTAATTAATTTTTAATATCTTTTCAATGTAAATGAAATACTTTAAACTCAAGCTCTAATTTGTTCTTTCTAGAAACACTTTCCAGTACCTCTACTTTGTTACGACTTATTTCAATTTTATTAATTATATGAAAGCGACGGGCAATATGTACATATTTTAATTTTTAATCATTTTACTAAACTAAATAAAATTACATTTAAATCCACTTTCAATTAAATTTTTACAAATTAATATTCATTTAAATAAATTTATTGTAATCCATTATATTCTTAATTATAATCTGCATCTTGATCTGATTTAAATTAAAATAATAATTTTTAAATATTAATTTTATTAAAAAATATTTTTTTAACAACGATATACAAAAATATAAATTAAGTAAATTTATTCGTGGACTATCAATTATTAAACAGATTCCTCTAAATGAACTAAAATACCGCCAAATTATTTAAGTTTCAATAAATAATTATTTACTATTTTGATATTTTAATTTTAAATTTTAATAATAGGGTATCTAATCCTAGTTTTTTATAAAATTTATTAAATCATAAAATAATTATAAAATTTTATTAAATTAAAATTTCACCTAATAATTTAAAATTTTTATTATAAAAAAAAATTATTTATTAATTATCAATAAAATTTAATTTAATTTTTGTATAACCGCAACTGCTGGCACAAAATTTGTTATCAATTTAAATATTACTAAATCTTAATTTCTTAAATAATTTAATATTAATTACTACATATAAAATATAAAATTATTATTTAAATAATATAAAATTAACACTAAAATTTATATGTAAAATAAATTTAAAATAAAATTTATAAACCATAAAAAATTTATTTATATACAAATTTTTTTAAATAGATTTTTTTTTTTTTTTTTTTATATTAAAATATTTAATATAATTATTAAATATTTAAAATTTATTTTTCTTTCTTTTTTATAATATTAATATTAAAACCAAAATTAAAAATTAAACAATATATATTCATAAAAATTATATTACATTAATATAATTAATTTTAATTTTTTTATAAATTATTGTATTATATATAATATTAATAAATTAAAAATTTAATATATATATATATATAAATATAATTAATTTATAATTTAAACTATCATTAAAACCGTTTTTAATAAAATTTCATATAATAAAAATAAAATAAA